TTTTTGATTTCCTCGCTGCGCGCCTGGATTCTTTATTTCATTTCGAATTTTATTCTTCTATCCCATAGGTATACCCTTTGAATCCATAGAGAACCTTTTCTTCTTTATGAATCTATATTATTACATTCCAATTTCTTCCCGATACTTCTCAAGGAAAATCCCCAATTGGATCCAAAATTGACGGGTTAGTGTAAGCTTATCCATGCGGTTATGCATTCTTGAAATAGGAATCAACTTTCTGATCCTGGCTTTCGTGCTTTGGTGAATTGTCCTAGATCCTTTCGATGACCTATGTTGTGTTGAAGGGATATCTATATGATCCGATCGATTGCGTAAGGCCCGCGGTAGCAATGGAACTGGGGAAAGTATACAGAAAAAATAGTTCTTTTCTATTAGATTACTATTCGTTTTAGTATAAGTTAGTGATCCCCTTAGGGATCCCGGCTCTTTGAGTCCTTTCTTCCGTGATGAATTTTTAGCACCAGCCCTACATTTTTTCTCTGTGGACCAAGGGGCTCAGCAGGAAGAGGGTTCATGAGAGAAGTACGGGGGTCAACCTGCTTCAAATATACAACATGGATTCTGGCAATCCAATGGAGTTGGACCCTCATGTCGATCTGAATGAATCAGTTTTTCTACTCTGTTTTTGGTTGTTCGCCTAAACAAGAAAGGAATTCATTCTTGTTTAGGCAGTTTCTATCATCCATACATAGTGCTTTGATCTAAGATTTCAATTCATGCTTCAACAGTAGCATATGAACTAAGGTCGAAAATATCGAATAAACAAGTGTTTCCACGACTCTACCACCCGGCCAATCCTCTTCCACTTAATCCCCTTTTTCATGGCCATATATCTTTACGGATAAGGAATGGAGAAATCTTTCTCCTGTTCCACAAATCAAATGGTTCATTTACTCCGGGAGAAGCCATCTCTTTCTCAACAATATTTTTTTCATTTGATCCAAGAGCCTTCCCTTAGATAGGAACAGATTTGCTAAATACTGATAACTCTCCAACAGAATATGAGAAGAGAAAGATCCTTTACATAAGGAACTATGGATTCTAAGTCTTCTTTGCCATCTCTGACGACGAGCCAACAATTCAGTGTGCTTTTTTTGCTTATTGAACCAATTTTCATTGAAAGATGAAGAAGGATACTTATCTAGGTCTAGGTCAGACCTCTTCTCAAACAATTCTCGACGTGAAAACCAAAAGTCCAGCCGTATGACTACCAAAAAGAATGGCTGCGGAGGTTCCCAAATGAATCGGTTTATTAGAAAAACGCTTTGTTCTTTGGAAAATCTCTCTTTTTTCTGGTACAGAATTGTTCCACTCTGCAAGAACTCCGAATCTTTCTCTTGAAGCTCCTCCTCTTGAAGCTTATCTTCCTCGTGATCAAGAGGCCACTTGCCCTGAAAAGACTCGGCCCAATAAAGAAATCCGGATTTCATATGGATATTCTCAATTTCGAGATTATCAAATAGATAGCGCCTTATTTTAGCAGACCGAACTATTTGAAACTATTTGATTGAAGAAATCGTTTTCTATCTCTTGCGGGTTCACCGCTTCGTGCCCTTCTTCAAACTCCGATTCGTCTATTTCATTTCTCAATCTATCATAATGGATAGAAAAAGATTTCTGTTGCATCATATCTAACGGATTCCTTGGTTCGGACCGAAGAAGTAATGTCTCACTGAAATTTTTTTCTATCCTTTTCTCCCATTACAAAAGAAAGAGTTCAAATCTTCGCACTTATCACTTATCAGAGTCCATTTCATAAGGATCTTCTCACTTATCCGAGTCCATTTCATAAAAATCTTCTCAAGAATTACCCATGGTATATCAAAAATATCTTGAATTTTTGATACCAAGTTTGGTAATATCAAGTTGAAATAAATCTCGGAAAGGATGGATCTTATAAGTTTGAACCCACTCGTAGTTAAGATCGTGGGGAGATATTTTTTGTAAATATTGCACTCGTAGTAATAAATATTATCTTTTTATCTTTAATATCTCCCTCGAAAATGATCACAGAAATCAGATCTTTTTTTTTTTAAGGTTATCTTGATCCTACGTTTATTAACATATTTTTTTTTGCTTCGAAAACGAAAAAGACTCCAGTTTTCTTTCTTTCCGGATGGTAAAGATTTCTTAGAACATGGATTTTATTAACACTCCATGTTTGAATTGACACTGAGATACGGATGCAAGTTCTTAACTTTTGAATCAGATCGATTCATATATGATGAATAAAATCTCCAAAGAATTTCTAAAAAGTCCGTGATCGAGGAACTTTCTCTATAGCTATAGAATTTTGGATCGGCTGTAATTGGATCAAAATTTCTTGGTGGCGAGATGAAAGATCTTAAGGATTCCAGATTGGATTTCTTTGGATAAAGAGTCCTTGGAAAAACAAAAGATCCGTAAAACTTATTATAAATTTTTCGATAGAATTTAGATAATTTATACATAAAAGACTTGTACAAATTATCTCTTGTGTTACCCCTTTGTGGAAAATCCTGATCGTGAGGTATTTGTGTGTCAGAGATTCGCAGAGAAAGAGTCAAAAAAAATTGTTTTTTTTTTACCGACGTACAAAGAAGAAATTATTTTGTTGCGAATAAACAATATAATTCTTTTCAATTGGCTGGAATTTTCTACTTCAATGAGATTCGATCTTGTTAAATCATATTCAATATTGCATAAGATATTTTTTCCTTTCCTAATAAACCGATTTCCCAACCACACATTGTCGAACCAAAAATTCGATTCGTGCGGATTCTTCCCCCAACTAACCATCGTATGGATCATGTATACACAACAATAGAAATTCAAGATCTTTGTTATTTCTATCTTTGAATGAGATTTGAATTCCAGCTACGGTTTCATTACAAATCAAGTCCCTATTTTTTATGATCAGGTTTCTCGACCACCAGGAACTCCGAATGATACAGATATACTTTTTCTTTCTTGGAAGAACACAATGAATTTCTTCTCCATCCATAAAAAAACTCCCAGAAAAGGTTTTTCCTTTTGGAAGCGAAACAACCAAGTTATTGGAAGAACAAAAAGATTCTTCCCTGCATTCAACCGAACTAAGAAGCCCCCTCAAATCGAGATTTTTTCTTTCTATTAGATTTTGATTGTGGACACGATAGAGAAAGACTCCTGCTAGAACAAAAATCAAAGTCTTTAAAAAATTCTTTACGACAGCCTGCATTTGGCCGAAATCAATGAGAGTTTTCATGATCCTCCATATTTTTCTTATTTATTTTATATATATACGATAAAAATGAAAAATATTTTCTTTTTATTCGTATTGTATTTATTAAGTAATTTTTTCTCGTATTAACGAATTTTTTATCATAAACGAAATTTTTCTAGTATTGTATTAACGAATTAGCTATTTTAGAAACCTAAAGGTTTGCACTCATTAGAAGATCAGAACAGACAGATAAAAAAGCTGATTCCATTTTATTGCTGCAATGATTAATTGCATATTAATCTCGATTCTGGAAGTAACTATAATAAAAAGAAAATATAAGGCGGCTTTTACTTTTAATATCCATTTTTCGAATTGAATTCAAAAAAAAGTGAAGGAATCACAATCCTTTCAATTCTAAGATATATCTCTGTTCTGTCTTTTTTCATTCATATATTTGATATCAAGAAAAGATTAAGTAATACAAATCGTATCAATTAAGACATATATCATTTTTTTTTCATATTGAAATTTGAGAAATTTGACTTCGTGCTCCGAATGAATGATGGTTTACTCAATACAATATCTCTTCGGCGAAACAGCGGATATCTTGATCGGGGAAGAGAACGGGTCAATCTCATATGACCCAATATGTTTGACAAGTCACACTATATGTCAAGCCAAGCTTTTCGGTTCCAGGACGGCGAAAAGATACTTTTGGTATTCCTATACTCAAAAATTTCAACCAAAAAATGCATATCCTTTATTCACTTAAATAAGGAAAGGTGAAAATCCATGATTTCTTGTCTTCATTCCTTTTTCTTCTATTTGATACATCGATTTTGATACACCGATTTCTTCTCTTTGATTTTGATACATGGAAGGGTTTTTTGATAGAGTAAGACAGAATGGATTCAAAAAAACTGTAACGAAAGGATTGATCATTCGAATAAGTATCCATTTATTCTCCAATAATGCAATCTTCCCCTTGCGTATTGGTACTTATCGGGTATAGAATAGATCTGCTTCTCTTTGTTCTTACGAACAGAGTTGTTCCCTTATTTTTCTTTTCAATGAGATGAAATAAAAATGAACCACAGAATCTACTAAAAAAAAGTTTAGGTACACAATATATCGTCTTCTTAGTTTAATACGTACGATAAAATCAAGTTTCTATTTCTCTTTGATAAAGGGGTATTTCCATGGGTTTACCTTGGTATCGTGTTCATACTGTCGTATTGAATGATCCCGGTCGACTGCTTTCTGTTTCTATAATGCACACAGCTCTAGTTGCTGGTTGGGCCGGTTCGATGGCTTTATACGAATTAGCTCCTCTGACCCCGTTCTTGATCCAATGTGGAGATTATGATCAGAAATATTATTTCATTAATTGCATCCATGGCTGAATGGTTAAAGCGCCCAACTCATAATTGGCAAATTCGTAGGTTCAATTCCTACTGGATGCACCCTAATAGGAAGGGTCAAAAAGTCTATCGGAATTGGCTCAATGGGATCTTCCATAACGAATTAATTGGTATAGTATATTCATACCCTAACATAGGAAGAGTAAGAACTAGAATTCTGATCGATACTAAAACTCATAGGGAAGAAAATGGATTTATGGATGGAATCAAATATGCAGTAGTTAGAGGAAAAAGTCTTCGCTTATTGGGGAAGAATGAATCTTTAATGAAATACCAAAATCCAGAGGATGTATTTGCGCGATAGGCTCATTTATGGACTTATTGTGAAAATTGTAAGACATCCATTTACAAAAAATATGCACAAAAAAACAAATCTATTTGTCAACATGGTGCATTTCATTTACCAATGGAGAGTTTAGATCGAATCGAATCTTTGATTGATTGATTCGGGTACTTGGGATCCTACGGATGAGAATATAGTTTCTATTGATCCCTATGAGATTCTTAGAAAAAAGAAAGAGAAGAATACATAGAGGAATAGATTTCTATATATAGAAATATATATATATATTATATATATATATTTTTTTTTTAATAAAGGAGAAATTCTCCTAAGATACCGAGAGGAAGGAGAAGTAGATAACCATTTGTTCAACAATGACAAATTATTACACGAGGAAGAACTTGAAGACCTTGTATACATACTTCTAATGTCGAATCAGGATCAACAAAGAAAGAAATCAAGGATTGAGTCGAACTAAGGTAATAGCTATGAATAGTCATCTTCTACCCCGAAAGGGGTAGAAGAATGGCACCTATTATGGGACATACAATGCATTACAGGCGTATGATCATTACGCTTCGACCGGGTTATTCTATTCCACCTCTTCTAGAGATTCTTTATTCTATTCCACCTCTTCTAGAGAAAAGAACTTAAAGAAAAATACTTAATAACACGGCGATACATTTATACAAAACTTCTAGTCGGAGCACACGCAATGGAGCCGTAGAAAGTCAAATGAAATCCAATCCACGAAATAATTTGATCTATGGACGACATCGTTGTAGTAAAGGTCGTAATGCCAGAGGAATTATTACCGTAAGGCATAGAGGGGGGGGTCATAAGCGTCTATACCGTAAAATCGATTTTCGACGGAATCAAAAAGACATATCTGGTAGAATCGTAACCATAGAATACGACCCTAATCGAAATACATACATTTGTCTTATACACTACGAGGATGGTGAGAAGAGATATATTTTACATCCCAGAGGAGCTATAATTGGAGATACCATTTTTTCTGGTAAAGGAGTTCCTATATCAATGGGAAATGCCCTACCTTTGAGTGCGGTTTGAACTATTGATTTACGTAATTGGAAGTAACCAATTAGGTTTACGACAAAACCTAGAAATCGATCACTAATCCATTTGGAGTACCTCTATGGAATAGACCTCAACAGAAAACTGTTGAGTAAGGGCAGCAAGTGATTGAGTTCAGTAGTTTCTCATAGAAAATTATTGACTCTAGAGATATGGTAATATGGAGAAAATTGTTTGAAGCACGCACAGAACTGGAAGCGCCCCTTCTTTCAAAGAGAGGAGGACGGGTTATTCACATTTCATTTGATGGTCAGAGGCGAATTGAAAGCTAAGCAGTGGTAATGAAGATCCCCCGAAGAGATGTCTCCTACGTTACCCGTAATATGTGTAAGTATCGACGTAATTTGATAGAGTCATTCGGTCTGAATGCTACATGAAAAACATAAGCCAGATGACGGAACGGAGAGACCTAGGATGTAGAAGATGATAATATGAATGATTCGGGAGATTAGGATTCCTAAATATCCACTCATGTGATACTTCATTATACGATGAAAAGATCTATTTTTTTCTATATCATCATATACATCTAGAAAGCCGTATGCTTTGGAAGAAGCTTGTACAGTTTGGGAAGGGGTTTTTTTGATAAAAAAGAAGAATCTACTTCAACCGATATGCCTTTAGGCACGTCCATACACAACATAGAATTCACACATGGAAAAGGCGGACAATTAGCTAGAGCAGCAGGTGCTGTAGCGAAACTGATTGCAAAAGAGGGTAAATCGGCCACATTAAGATTACCATCTGGGGAGGTTCGTTTGATATCCCAAAACTGCTTAGCAACAGTCGGACAAGTGGGTAATCTTGGGGTGAACCGAAAAAGTTTGGGTAGAGCTGGATCGAAGTGTTGGCTAGGTAAGCGTCCTGTAGTAAGAGGAGTAGTTATGAACCCTGTGGACCATCCACACGGGGGCGGTGAAGGAAGAGCCCCAATTGGTAGAAAAAAACCCGCAACTCCTTGGGGTTATCCTGCGCTTGGAAGAAGAACTAGGAAAAGGAGAAAATATAGTGATAGTTTGATTCTTCGTCGCCGTAAATAGGAATATTCAAAATCGAATTTTTGGAATTCGAAATAATGTGATGGGCGAACGACGGGAATTGAACCCGCGCATGGTGGATCCACAATCCACTGCCTTGATCCACTTGGCTACATCCGCCCCTTATCGAGCTAAAGAAAGGATTTTCTCTTTTTTCCATTCATCATTATTGTTTTTATTCTGACCTCGATACTTAGATCGAGATATTGGACATAGAATGCCAATCTTTACTATGCAAAAAAAGGAGTAATCAACTGTGATAGGTCAAAACAAAAGATTTGTAGCAAAGAAAAAGAAAAGATATGTAGCAAAGAAAAAGAAAAGATATGTAGCTAAGCATTTATCGGAAAAAACGGAAAAAATAAAAATGGGGCAGGAGAACGAAATCATAAGAACTTGGTCTCGGGCATCTACTATTACACCCTCCATGGTTGGCCGTACAATCGCTATTCATAATGGAAAGGAACATATACCTGTTTATATAACAGAATCTATGATAGGTTACAAATTGGGAGAATTCGTGCCTACCCGTTTTTGGGGGATAGATGCAATAAATGATAACGATAATAAATCTGTAATGAAGAATCAAAAAAAATAGGGATCAAACATAAGGAGAAAGAATCTTATGAAAAATTTTAAAAAGCTAGCGGATAACCCTATGAAAAAGAACTCAAGTTCAAGTAAAGGAGTCCAAGTTTTAGCTCAACATATAGGTATTTCTGTTTCCAAAGCGCGAAGAGTAATTGATCAGATTCGCGGACGTTCCTATGAAGAAACAATTATGATACTAAGTTTCATGCCTTATCAAGCATCTTATCCCATTTTCAAATTAGTTTATTCTGCAGCAAAAAATGCTAATCATAATATGGGTTTAAACGAAGCTGATTTATTCATTAGTAAAGCCGAAGTCAATAGAAGTACTATTAGAAAAAAGGCAAGACCCCGTGCTCAAGGACATAGTTATCCAATAAAAAGAAGCACATGTCTTATAAAAGTCGTACTCAAGGAAAAACCGAAATCTTTATTAAATCAATCTAAAATTTAGATTCCTTTTCATTTAAAAAGATATGGATGAAAAAAAGAAAATAGAGAATTATGGGACAAAAAACAAATCCACTTTGTTTCAGACTTGGTACAACCCATAGTCATCATTCTGTTTGGTTTGAAGAACCAAAAAATTATTCTACGAGTATACAAGAAGATCAAAAAATACGAAATTTTTTCAAGAATTATGTACAATATAGAATCAAAAAAGGTTTACAAATTGGTACCAAGAAATATTTAGAAAAATTAAAAAAAATAGAGCAAAAGAATAAAAAACAAAAAAGTAAAAAAAAGAGAATATCTTTACCTCCCTTACCTCCCTTAGGCTTTGAAGGAATTATACGTATAGAAATTGAAAAACAAGGATTTAGAACACAAAAAACATTTATACGAGTCATCATCTATAGCGGATTCGTACCAAAATTCTTATTAAAAGGGAAATGTTTGGCAAAATTCAAGAAAAATGTAAAAAAACAAGAATTCTTTTCTATATACCCCAGATTAATTCGTATTCAACTCAAAAGAGCTGAACAATTATATAGCCAACCTAATCTTCTTGCAGAATTTATAACCTTACAATTAAAAAATAGAGTCCCCTTTAGAAAGACAATGCAACAAGCTATTGATTTAGCTAAAGAAACAGATACAAAAGGAATAAAACTTCAACTCGCAGGCCGTATCGACGGAAAAGAGATCGCACGTAAAGAAGGTAAAAGAAAGGGTAAACTTCCCCTACAAATAATTTGTGCCAAAATAGATTATTGTTCTCATACAATTCAAACTATCAATGGAGTTTTAGGCTTAAAAATTTGGATATTTAGAAAGTAGAGCAAAGTAGAAAAAAATGACTTTGTCTTTCTATATTTATAGCAACTAGAACTATTTTTTGAAAACGCATAAGCCGACCCAGTTTACGAATTTATTCGAAATATCAACGAATTCCTAAGATTCTAGGTGGAATAGGAGTTGTAATTCTGTCTACTTCTCAGGGTATAATGACAGATCGAGAAGCTCGACTTCAAAGAATTGGAGGAGAGATTTTGTGTTATATATGGTAATCCTCAAAAAAATAGAAAAAAAAGCTGTCAATAAAAAAAAATAATAATAATTTTGTATTTTAGAAATAATTATAATTATTTTTACGTTATTTAGCAGTTAAGTCTATTAATCCATATAATCGAGGAAAAAGATATGAAAGAGAAAAGAAAAACCAACATAGATATCAATAAAAAAGAGCAATTTCTTTATGAAGGAATAATTGTGGAACCGATCAAAGATATCTTTTTTTTTATCTTAAAAATCAAACCATTGTGAGTTATCTAAATGAAAGAGAGCAATTTCTTTCTAAAGGACTTGTAACCCATCAAAGATATCATGTTCCACGTACGTCTGCATCATAATAGTCAAATCGTTGTGGGTTTTCGATCTTTCAATATGCGCCGTAATCGTATACGTGTGTTACTAGGGGATAGAGTCAAGATACAAATAAGTGAATTTGATTCACAAAGAGGGAAAATTTCTTATCGATTTCCCCAAGATAGAAAAAAAAAAGACAAATTCTTTGATTGATTCTATTAGAGAAAAACGAGGAATTCGAATTAGTTAGGGTTAAATCAAAATTGAATTGACTCTTTTAGTATAATTGCTATGCTTAGTGTGTGATTCGTTAGTTTTTTTTTCTTTCAAAGTTAGAATTGAAAAAATCAACTAATCCTTACTAAAAACTTATTTCATAATAAAAAAAAACTAAAAACCAACCTATTGCTTCGTATTATCAAGATCCTAAGAAACAGTCACTATATGAATAAATCATATATTTGTAGCAACTGAAATCTCATCTTTTTTCTCTAATTCATAGAGAAAAAAGAAGATTATCCAGTGTTTAGTAAAAAAAAAAGGATTTTTATAAAAGGAGGGGTGATAGAAAGAAAGAACAAGATATCAATGCTATATGATCCCAATATGTATGGTCTATAAATCATGTGATAAAAGAAAAAGCAGTGTCACAAAGCATCAATAATCAAATATTCAATTCAAAAATACATAAAAAAGAGAAATTTTAATAAAAAAGAATAAAGAGTCCTGAGTTAAGAAAACTAAGGAAATTGACTCAACAACAAATTTTGTTGGAAGCTCCATTGCAGAGTTTAGACCTAACCATGAATAGAGAAGCTATGGGAACGACAGAACCTGTGACTATGTAGAATTCTATTCAAAAAAATTCTAAAAATTCATTAGGTGGGATGGCGGAACAAACTAAGAAAAAATTGAATTATTTATTCTGAAAGTCATGAATTGAACCTACGAATGAAAGAAAAAAATGAAAAAGAAAACAGTAAATATTCGCCCGCGGAATACCTAATTTATTTACGAAAAATAATTTTGACATTATTCAATAGAAATCAGGAAAGAAAAGATTCTTTATAAAAGAAAGAAGCATCATATTCTATATTCAAATTTCAATATGCACAAAAGAACACACATCTCTGCCTTAATTTATCCTATATAGAAATAGATAAATTCCTTTTTTTTTTTTTGAAAAAATCGAATTTAATCCATTTCATCCAATTTCATCCAATCAACATTTAAATAAATGAATTTGAATTATCTTTTTATTTTATTCGCGAGGAGCTGGATGAGAAGAAATTCTCACGTCCAGTTTTGCAATAGAGATGAGATTGAAAAAAGAATCATCGACTATAACCCAAAAAAACCTAAATTTCGTAAACATCATAGAGGAAGAATGAAGGGAGTATCTTGTCGGGGCAATTCAATTTCTTTTGGCAGATATGCTCTTCAAGCACTTGAACCTGCCTGGATTACAGCTAGACAAATAGAAGCAGGCCGAAGGGCAATAACAAGATATGTGCGTCGTGGTGCAAAAATATGGGTACGTATATTTCCCGATAAACCTGTTACAATGAGAAGTGCGGAAACACGCATGGGTTCAGGTAAAGGAGATCCAAAATATTGGGTATGCGTTATTAAACCAGGTCGAATACTTTATGAAATGAGTGGAGTATCAGAAACTATAGCTAGAAGAGCTATCTCAATAGCTGCTCACAAAATGCCTATACAAACTCAATTTCTTGTTTCAAAATAGAAATTTAAAAGAAAACAAAAAAGGGAAGGTATTAAAGATTAAAAAACAAATATAGGTTTATTTTTTTCTGGACAGAAAATATTTCTTCTTTTATTTTACTTATTTGTACTTAAATCTAGAATTTGAAATAAAAAAGATATGATTCAACCTCAAACTATGTTGAATGTAGCAGATAACAGCGGCGCTCGTAAATTGATGTGTATTCGAATCATAGGAGCTAGTAATCAACGATATGCTCAAATTGGTAATGTTATTGTTGCTGTAATCAAAGAAGCAGTTCCCAATATGTCTTTAGAAAAATCAGAAGTAATTCGAGCTGTAATTGTACGTACATGTAAGGAACTAAAACGTGAAGATGGTATGATAATAAAATACGATGACAATGCAGCAGTTATCATTGATCAAAAAGGAAATCCAAAAGCATCTAGGATTTTTGGTGCAATCACTGAAGAATTGAGAGAATTTCGTTTTACTAAAATCCTTTCATTAGCTCCTGATGTATTATAAACACTATATAATGAGACTTTTATATATTTTATATATAGGATATTTTAAATAGATGAAATTAGAAGATTTTTCCTCAGGTATATATTTTAATTTTATTTTCGAAAAAAAAAAAAAAGAAAAAAAAGGAAACATGTTGATTACATAAAAATAAGTAAGAATTCATAATTCTAATTCGTCATGAGTAAGGACACTATTTCCGATCTTATAACTTTGATAAGAAATGCTGACATGGCTAAAAAAGAAACTGTTCAAATACCATCTACAAACATTACTGAAAGCATTGTTAAAATACTTTTAAGAGAAGGTTTTATTGAAAATGTTCGGAAACATAAAAAAAATAACAAAAATTTCTTGATTTTAACTCTACGATATAGAAAAACTCGAAAAGGAATATATGGACATAGAACTAGAACTATTTTTTTAAAACGCATAAGTCGACCCAGTTTACGAATTTATTCGAAATATCAACGAATTCCTAAGATTCTAGGTGGAATAGGAATTGTAATTCTGTCTACTTCTCAGGGTATAATGACAGATCGAGAAGCTCGACTTCAAAGAATTGGAGGAGAGATTTTGTGTTATATATGGTAATCCTCAAAAAAATAGAAAAAAAAGCTGTCAATAAAAAAAAATAATAATTTTTATGTGATTTTGCATTTAAATCTTCATATAATAATGGAGGAAATCAAGGTATAAAAAAAAATACCGATGCTAAAAAAAATAGTAATAAAAAAGAGCAATTTATTTATCAGGAAACCTTTGTGGAACCGATCAAAGATATCGTAGGTTTGCATCGTAAAAATAAAATCGTTCTGAGTTTTCTAAATGAAAAAAAAAAATTTATTTCTAATTCTAACGGAACAATTTTGAAACCGATCAAAGATATCATGTTCCACGTACGTTTGCACCATAATAATCAAACTGTTCTGGGTTATCTATCTGGCAATATGCGCCGTAATCGTATACATGTGTTACTAGGGGATAGAATCAAGATAAAAATAAGCGAATTCGATTCAAAAAAAGGAAGAATTTTTTATCGATTTCCTCCTCTATCAAAGCAGACTAGGAAAAAAAAACTAAGAATGATCATCAAGCGATGGAGAATAACGCCTCTCCTGAATCATTCTTAAACTTAAAAAAAGAAAGCACAAATCCAATAAGCAACGATTCCCCTCAATTAACAGATCAAAGGAATAGCAAAGACCTAAGACCTAACCAAAATAATAAAGATTCTCAAAGAAATCAATAATATAAAAAATCCATAATAATAATATAAGAAATCCACAATATCCATAAAAAATAGAGGTAGAAAAAAGATGAAAAAAAAAAAAAATAAGAAATAGAGAAATTGAAGAATAGGAAAAAAAGCAAGAATCATGGTTGGGAAGGTTATAGCTATAGGAATCGATATTTGATATATTAGAGTAGTTCGTTTTGTTATTGATTGACCCTAGTCGGAAATTGATTGACCCTAGTCGGGTCAAAAATAAGTGAGAGGTTGGAGGATTTATGCCAATCGGAACACCAAAAGTTCCTGTGATTCGTTCTGAAGAAACAGTTTTCCTTACTTTATCTGAACTATTTGAGGAAGAAAGAATCCTATTTCTATGCAGAAATATAGAATTCACTTTTATGAATGAGCTTATTGCTCTCATACTATTAATGGATCTCGAAGATGAAAGTAATATTTATATATATATAAACTCTCACGTTGGTGGGGTACTACCAGCAATGGCCCTTTATGATACTATGCAAGTTTCAAGTTCTGACGTGTGTACAATGAATATAGGATTAGTTGGATCAGCGGCATCTTTGATTCTGGTCGGAGGAGCAATTCCTAAACGGGTAGCATTCCCTCACGCTAGAGTTTTGATTCACCAACCTTCGACTGGCTTCTTTTCTGGAACTACAGAAAAAATGCAAGTGGAAGCAGAAGAAATGTTTGAACTTCGTAACACAATTGCGGAAATTTATGCACAAAAAACTGGTCAACCTATAAATGTTATACAGAATGATCTGGAAAGAGATACTTTTATGTCCGCAAAAGAAGCTCAAGATTATCATATTATTGATCGCATAGCAGTTCCAAAAAATTGGAAAATATAATCCGATCTGAGTTCTTTTTCTCAATTGATAGGAGAATGGGATATCATTCAATTTTTTTCTATCCTATACAAGAACTTTTTGTTTTTGTATAGGATAGAAAAAAATTTTTTGGTATCCTAAACTAAATATGGGAAGAAGAGCAAGAATCGTGCTTGAGAAGGGAAAGTTATAGTAGCAAAAATTATAGGAATCGATATTTGATATATTGGAGTAGTTCGTTTTGTTATTGATTGACCCTAGTCGGAAATTGATTGACCCTAGTCGGGTCAAAAATAACTGAAAGGTTGGAGGATTTATGCCAATTGGAACACCAAAAATATCTTATACTCATCATGAAAAAACGATATTTCTTACTTTACAAGAAAAATTGTACGATGGGAGAATCCTATTTCTATGCAAAAATATGGAATTCTCTTTGGTGAATAACATTATCGCTCTATTGCTATTTCTGAGTGGGCAAGATGATACTGATATACATTTATTTATAAACTCTCACGGTGGAGAGGCACTATCAGCAATATCTCTTTATGATACTATTGAATTCTTGTATTGTGATGTATCTACAGTAGCTCTAGGTTTGGTTGCATCAACGGCATCTTTGATTCTGGTCGGAGGAACAAGGACTAAACGGATAGCATTCCCCCACGCTAGGATTATGATTCACCAACCTTCGACTAACTATTTTTGTGGAAATCCAAGGGAAATGCAAGTGGAAGCAGAAGAACTGTTTGAACTTCGTAACACAATTACGGAAATTTATGCACAAAATACTGGTCAACCTGTAAATATTATACAGAATGATCTGGAAAGAGATACTTTTATGTCCGCAACCGAAGCTCAAGATTATGGTATTATCGATCATATAGTAACAAATCGATATCATGTAGATTAGATAGTAAAATAATTAAAAAAAATCTTTTTCTTTGATGATCTGAGTTTTTTTTCTCAATTGATAGGAGAATGGGATATCATTCAATTTTTTCTATCCTATACAAGAACTTTTTTTTTTGTATAGGATACATCAAAATTTTTTGGTATCCTAAATATAGGATATTCAAGTTGGTGAATTGAAAAAAAAAAAAGAAAACAGATTCATTTCTTCCTTTAACTATTTTTTTTTACTAATCTGATATTTTTTGATCATTCGAATCAGAGTCAATCAAATAAGTATTTCAAAAAATTGTTTAGAGTTTTTGTCATGTATCAATGGTGAATTACCGGTAGAAGGTTCCATCGGAACAATTATTAAAGGCACCTCGCTTAAAAAAAAAAAATAAAAGAAAAGGAAATGGGAGAGAAAATGACAAGAAGATATTGGAACATCAATTTGGAAGAGATGATTGAAGCAAGAGTTCATTTAGGTAATAATAAAAAGAGATGGAATCCTAGAATAACTCCTTATATCCTTGCAAAGGACAAATACAAACGTAAAGCTATACATATTCTAAATCTCACTAAAACTGCTCGTTTTTTATCAGAAGCTTGTGATTTACTTTTTGAGGCAGCAAGTAAAAAAAAAAACATTTTAATAGTTGGTACTAAACAATTACCAGAAAAAGTCGCGGATTCAGTAGCGTTGGCTGCAAAAAGGGCTCGATGTCATTATGTTAATAAAAAATGGTTTCGTGGTATGTTAACAAATTGGGTCATTACGCGAAGGAAACTTCATAAGTTAAGGGACTTAAAAGCATTAGAAAAGATGGGCAAATTAAACTCTCTTCGCAAAAGAGATGCAGCAATCTTGAAAAGAAAATTAGCTACTTTGCAAAGATATCTCGGCGGAATTAAATATATGCAGAAGTTACCTGATATTGTGATTATCATTGATCAGCAAAGAGAATATATAGCTCTTCAAGAATGTATTATTTTAGGTATTCCGACAATTTGCTTAATCGATACAGATTGTGATCCAGATCTGGTGGATATTCCAATTCCAGCCAACGATAATGATACAGTTTCAATTCGATGGATTCTTAACAAATTAGTGTCCGCAATTTGCGAGGGTCATTCTAGCTATGTTATATAAAGAATCATTATATATGAAGAACTATATTATATATAACCATAACCACTTCAATAAAGAATTCTAAGATTTCTGAATTGCTAATATTCTTTGTTATTAAGAAAATTTTTGTTAATAATTTTCTTATAGGCCAACATAAGCATAATATTAATTAAGCATAATATTAATCCAATTTTTTTTCTCACTGTTACTAAAAAGAGTGAAATGTTACTAAAAAGAGTGAAATGAATCCCCTTAATATTAATAAAGGGGATTATTCTTGAAATTATTAGTAGTTAATTTTCAGGTTTCATTATTCAAAATGAAATTCAATTAAAAAAAATTTTTTTGTCCGTTACAGACTTTTAATTTCATCATAATCATAGTTTTGAAAAATCTTATTCATTTTTAAAAAAATAACTGGTTGGTAAGTATTTTAAGGTATTATATCCCGATAACATGTTATTAACATATATAATATAATATATATATATAAATAATGTATAAATATGAATTTGCACGAACGAATAAAACAGAGTGAGTTGGACTCACTCAAAGTAAAAGAGCAGATAAAAGATGATATTAAGGAATTTAATACCATGATTACTTTTAATAAAAATGAAAATAATGCTCTTTTTGAAAAAATTCATAAAGTCTCACCCAATTCTAGAAACACAGTATCTTTTGAATTGTTTGTTATGTTTCTGACAGGGATTAGAGACATTTGTGAAGGAAAATCAATATCTTTTGAGGAGAAAATCCTTATAGATTTACAAGAAACGGATGGGGCTTGGAGAAAAATTGCTCCAAATCTAACATATATATTTTCTATAAAAAATAAGATCGATGCTTTCCTTTTTAAATTAAAGGAAAGTCAACTTATTTTTAATTTGGAGGAGGAACCAAATATCCAAATTCCATTTTTGTTTGATTTTCTGGAAAAGGTTCTTTTGGATGACGAGACTTTATAGTCATTTCTTTTCGAGATTCTGTTATATGATATAGACAATATAATTGTCCCTTTTATTTTACGATTTAATTTTTTAATAAAAATTGTCTTTTTTATCTATTATAATTAGAGAAACTCTATTAGAAAAAAAAGACGATTATCCAGTTTAAAAAGATTTTTCTAAAAGCTAAAAGGAAGAGTGATAGAAAGAACAAGATAAGTTAACACACAAAAAAGACATTTCAAATTCTCTTTTCTATCTTCGATTCTAATAAATAATGGAATATCTTTCGATTTTTATTTGATTGTATAAAGAAAGATACTGTGTTCTATGAAAGTAGACTTATATGAAGTCTTTTATGATAGCTTCAAATATATATTAAATATATTAAACAAGTTCGATCCTGTTTCAAAAAAAAATATTGATAAATGACATCATGGCTAACATTTAAAACTATATTAAAAATATTCTATTCATAATACTGAGAAGGTATTTTCCTTTTCCAAGATCTAAAAAAAGTCCGTTGGGCACCTTATGCTTATGTCATAATAGATTTGAACACTTGCCTCGAATTGACTCAATATCATAATTGCTCTAGTAAATAACTAACTAGTTTAGTGAATAACTTAAAAAAAAGATGGATGATAGATAGAAAATAACTAATCATATCATAAGGAAACAATCCATCTTTTATAAAGTTCATTAAAAACTTGACTCTTGGCAGGTCTCTTTGTATGTGTTGTC